GATTGGATTTCATTGAAATTGAGTAGTATACCATTTAGTAGTATACCAATGAATGGAACTATTACTACATCGAAGTTAAAGAATCAAGTCATTTTTACTACCTATTTTTTCGATAAATTTGGATTGAATTATGATTCAAAGAGGAAAAAGAATCAAATAATCATTCCATGATGAAAATAGAATAACCATCCACTTTGTGTGCATAGTGTGGATACACCATACAATCGAAAGATAAAAATCTATGGAACGACTCATGAATTTGTAATAGGTCTATGGAGTAGCTCATGAGAGAAGTTGTTGTTGAGAAATCTGAAACTAGAGGGGAATTTTTTAATTCCTATGGAATCATAGTTTAAATATAACCATAGTCTAAAATGGGGTCAGTTGATTCGTTCCAATTCATTGGCTTAATCGGTATAAATATTAGAATAAGATAGGATCATCGTCTTGACAAAAATGAATAGATATATCTTTTTTTTATCCCTCGAAGGAAAATCGTTCTTTAGCGAAAAGTTTTCTATTTCTAATAGATGAGTCGTACCCGTATTGCAATAATATGAATTATTGCAAATGAATAACTCGCTATTTACTAGGTTTCTGGGGCATAATAATAAGATTCTGTAGGAGAGATGGCCGAGTGGTTCAAGGCGTAGCATTGGAACTGCTATGTAGACTTTTGTTTACCGAGGGTTCGAATCCCTCTCTTTCCGTACCTTCACCTAATTCACCAACCGACCCCAATGTATCAAATAACAATTGATACCATTATTCCAACAGTAAGACCCTTATTTGATAGAGATTCTCTATTCCTAATTATTGCTGTACGGGAAATACAGGAAAGGGTGGAAAAAAATGAAAATCTCACTGCTGATCCATTTGCGATACGTGAATGGGAGAAAAATTCGGATCAAACCCCTTCCTCGGTGAAAAAAAAAATGGGGGCAAAATTGTCCGAAGTTTTGTTATTTTAGTTAGGTTCAAGTCTGACGGGAATAATATTCTACGACTAGCAACTCATTGATTTTCAAACCGATCCATTTAATATCTATTATTTGATTTACTAATCCTTTATATTGGGATGAGTCAAAAGTCAAATGTTTTGCCAAATCCTCGTGAAGGGATGAATCAAGAGAATTTTGAATCAGGGCTCTGGATCTTTGTTCATCCCTCGTAGTAATAATATCTCGGGGTTTGCAGCGATAACTGGGGATATTGACTATACGACCATTAACTAAAATATGTCTATGGTTAACTATTTGCCTGGCTCCAGGAATGGTCGAAGCCATACCTAATCGAAAAAGGATGTTATCCAAACGCATCTCAAGTAGTTGTAATAAAACCTGACCTGTTGATCCTTTGGCTTTTCCAGCAATACGAACATATCTAAGCAATTGTCGCTCTGTCAGACCATAATGAAAACGCAATTTTTGTTTTTCTTCTAGACGAATACGATATTGAGATCTTTTCCCGGAACGTGATTGGTTTCTAAGATCACTTCCGGATCTAGGCCTTTTACTAGTTAGTCCCGGTAAAGCCCCCAGACAGCGTATTTTTTTGAAACGAGGCCCTCGGTAACGAGACATAAATTAAAGACTCCTTTTTGAAATTTCATTTTACAGAATAAACTTAAATTAAGACTGAACTAAATAATAAACGAAACTCAATTTACTGAAGTACTACAAAACAAAGAAGAATGAGATGAATTGTATCAATATCCGTATTATTTTGTATATATAGGAAGTTAAGGACCCCTTTCTTGATTTGTTCTGTAGTGTAGAGATTTAACTGCTCCAATCAAATCAGCCTTTTATTCATAGTTGGAAGTTCCTACGACATAATAGATTGGTGACCCGACATTTTAAAAAGAAAAAGGGGAGGAGATAATCATGGAAAAAAATCGAAGAAATATAGAAAAGCCGGCTATCGGAATCGAACCGATGACCATCGCATTACAAATGCGATGCTCTAACCTCTGAGCTAAGCGGGCTCATATAACAGAAATAAGTGCAATAGAACTAACTAACTATATCTAATTTTAATATCATTTTATAGAATTTTTTTTTTTGAAAATTCTTAGTTATATATTATACTTTATTTATATTATAGCATTAGTTATAGCAGATTAGATTAATCGTATTAGAGCGGATCGGTATCGGTACTAAGGAAAGGATAAGGATGCAATCCAGATCATAATGAGACATTTCTCTGCTTTCATTCAGAAAGGGGGAGGTAGAACGAAAAAATAAAAAAAAAATAAATATCGACCGTTCCAGTATTCAAAATCGCGCGGGAAAATGAGAGAGGGGAAAGATATCTATATGTGGAATATCTCTATCCATATTGAATTGCAGATACATCAATGATAGAATCATTTCCGATGGGACCAACCAAATCGAAGTCCTCCGATAGAGATGAAAGAATACGGACAAGAAATAAAGAAGTAGACGCTTTTCGGTATTAGGAATCAGTATCTAATGAATTCAATGGTTCCGGCATAAAT